CTACTGGATTTATGTTCTTAATTTCCTGGCGGGGGTATTGGCAAGAATTGATTGAAACTTTAGCCTGGGCTCATGAACGCACACCTTTAGCTAATTTGATTCGATGGAGAGATAAACCGGTCGCTCTTTCTATTGTACAAGCGAGATTAGTTGGATTAGCCCACTTTTCTGTCGGTTATATATTTACTTATGCAGCTTTCTTGATTGCCTCTACATCGGGCAAGTTTGGTTAATTCTTTATTTTAGGGGGTGTATCCGCGAGAATATCATTTCTTTCAATAGAGAAGGGATCTACCTTCTTATATTTCTACATCTAGGATCTGACTTGTATCATTGATACTAATAGGAATTGAACCATTATGGCAAGAAAAAGTTTGATTCAGAGGGAGAAGAAGAGACAAAAATTGGAAAAAAAATATCATTTGATTCGTCGATCCTCAAAAAAAGAAATAAGCAAAGTTCCGTCGTTGAGCGAGAAATGGGAAATTCATGGAAAGTTACAATCTCCACCACGTAATAGTGCACCTACACGCCTTCATCGACGTTGTTTTTCGACCGGAAGACCGAGAGCTAACTATCGAGACTTTGGGTTATCCGGACACGTACTTCGCGAAATGGTTCATGCATGTTTGTTGCCCGGGGCAACAAGATCAAGTTGGTAAGGATAAAAATGTCCTTTCATTTTTCTATTAATTTCTATGATCATCGATCATAGAGGGTCCTCTTTACCATTCTGTATAAATGGACTATTCTATTTGTACAGATATGGTAGAGGGGCGCATTCAATTCCTGTTTGTCTATTAATTCTCAGTTCGTCTCTTCATCGCGGGGTAGAGCAGCGTGGTAGCTCGCAAGGCTCATAACCTTGAGGTCACGGGTTCAAATCCCGTCTCCGCAACATTTTTTCGACAAAAAAACCGAATAATTAATTACCGTTTTTTTTTTGGGGGGGGGGAAAGAAAGGGAAGAGTAGAACCACTAGACTACTGCGGTCAACTATACTTATATAGTTAACTATACTTAAACTTAATTAATGCTTTATCTATTATTAATGCTTTATCTATTAAATATAAATAAAATAGATTGAATTTCATATATTTACCCATTATCCTGGGCGGATAGCGGGAATCGAACCCGCATCTTCTCCTTGGCAAAGAGAAATTTTACCATTCGACCATATCCGCATTATATATAATTATATATATATTTATATATATATATTTATATTATTTATTTATATAATTTCGAATTTATATAATATTTAGATAATTCTTATTTCAAAACGTCTTATAATAAATACTTAATAACTAAATATGTATTTAGTATATTTTTTATTTCAATTTTATTATTTTCCATTTTTACATATTTTTACAATACAAATACACAAAAGTTTGTCCCCTCCCTCTATTTTTAATTTTTCTAATTTTTTCTTTTTTGTTATTTGCATTTTTGGGACTTATATTGAATTTTAATGTGTCTCACAACCTGAAGGAATTCGGAGGGAGGGGTCATTTCATTTTTGGATCTAGAACGAATAGGTTCAAGAGATGAGAGAATTAAGGATACCCACCAGAAAGACTAATCCAATCCACAATGATGTACCGGAAAATACAACATTTTTGTTACCCGACCAACCCTCAGGAGAAGCAAATACAACAGGTACACTAATCAGTAAGATTAATGAAGTAGCAATTAATGCAAAAACAGCCAACTGGAAAGCAATAGTCATGTTTCTAATCCTCCAATCTACCAACAAAAGAATTATACCATTTGATATCTTTATCATTATCAGCCAAAAATAAAAAAAAAATGCATCATGGAAAGATTTTACCATGAATCCATCATTGATTCTATATGACTTATTACCACCCCTTGTCGCTTTATTCGGGCACGGAACCGAGGGTCATTTTTTTTTTACTTTACAAAACAGGGGGCATGCTTGCTGGATCATGCATCTGTATTATATATATACAGATAGATAGACCTATAGATTTACACCCGATATCTTTCTATAGATAGTAATAGTATCAACTCATATGTCCATGTTCGGGTTCTATTGGGTGGAATAAAAATCAAATATGGGATAAAAAGAAAATAGAAATTTTCTTTCGGAGAGATGGCCGAGTGGTTGATAGCCCCGGTCTTGAAAACCGGTATAGTTCGAAACAAAGAACTATCGAGGGTTCGAATCCCTCTCTCTCCTTTTCTCGGCGAATAGATTTGTTGCGTTTCTTTTTTTTATTGGTTTTGCCCGGCTGAGTAGCATAAAAGGAAATGGCTCGGCTAAATGGGATAGCCGAGCCAGAAAAGAAATAGATTAGAAGAGAGAAATGGGTTGAAAAGAAAGGAAGAAGGAATCCTTTTTAAATAGGACTTGATCCACCGTACATATTAGGTTTGGTGGAATCAAATTGATTCCTACTTCAAGCATTGGATCTCTATCTCAGTTAAGAGGAGTCATGGAAAGAACAGGTTCAAAATCACGATCAATTCCTTTTTC